GTCTGTCCTATAGAATTGCTCATGGAACTTGCTTTCCAGATCGTACCAACTGTTAATAGAGTTTGGAGGGATGTTCATATACCAGGGGAAGGCCGATTTAGTAAGAGAGTTGGCAAAGAGCCTCAACTTGAGGTAGTCCTTGGACCTAGCTTCCCCGCACTGGACCGAGAACCGAGCTATATGCTCAATAGTCGACTTCTTCTCCTCACCGGAAAAGAGAACAAACTCAGGCACCTTATACCCCTTTGGAAACTGATGAACTCGGTCGATCCAATCAGGGTATGCTTTCCTAGCCGTCGGCCTCAGATGGACGAGACAAAGAACGCAACTCAGGGGGCGAGAACTCAGAGAGGTGGAGGTCCGGACAAGGCTAGAGCCAAGCAGAGGGATGGAGTAGGGGACGGTTGGTGAAAGTAGGCACGAGTGGAGAGGCAGGTGAGGAAGCGCAGGTGTAAAAGTCGAGTCTAGTATTTTTGCTTTCTTTCGTAGGCGAGTGAGAAGCGAGAGTGCAGGCTCGCCCCGAAAGCGAGCCGGGAGCGATCAAAGGCGATAAACGCTTGATTGTATTCTTGACTGATTCAATTGATAACGAGAGATAAAGGTACCCCGACCATGCCCAAAGGGGTTTAATAACTAGTAGTGGCGTGCTGAACTGAAAAGTACGGTGAAGCTTTCGGAGCGTAGTGAGGTGAGCCAGTGCCTGTTGGTGGTCAAGTCCCAGTGGAAGTGGAAGTTGTTGGGCGTTCAGGTTGCAAAGGAAGTTGGTGGGCTAACGGTGGTCCAGGTAAGGTAGGTGGGGAAGGCTCGCCACGAGATCGACCGATAGCTTTGACCCAACCCCGGAAGCGGAAGTGCCAGAGAGACGATCTTTGTGAGGCAGAGTGACATTCCAAGGTCAGGTATAAGGTGCTACGGGAACGATGTCTCAAAGGTCAGTGCCAAGGGCTCAACGCGGAAGCAATCCGCTGCTCACAGGGACCGTGCGGGCTGACGCTCTTCTCTCTCAGGCAAAGAAATGTGATTTTAACTTTCGCTGGTTCAAGGTAGGCTGCTTAAGCAGAGGTTGTTGTTGTTGTTGGCGTGAGTGAAGGCGTTCCTTCCGGTGGGCATGACGAAGCTAAGCTGGAACTAATTACGAAAGCATAATCGTTTTCAAGGCTAGGGAAGGCTAGGGCATAAAAGGCTAGTAGGGCATAAAAGGCTTACAGCTTTTCCGAGTCAAAAGCGGCTAAAAACACTCAGCCATAAGTTCCGGTTTCACCACAGTACAGGGCTAAATAAAGGGGCTCAAGGTTGGCATGACGAAGCGTCGGGCATCAAAGCTACCGGTTTCAAAGTTCAGTTCTAACGGGCGTTCGGAAAGGCTTGAAATCGTAACGTACAGGTAGACTTTGCCAAGGCAAGGAAAGTAGTAAGAAAGATATCGATGGAGCGGGCAGAACCTCGAGTAAGACAACCAACCCTGGAGGCCATGGCTTGGCTTTATCCCGTAGGTAGTAAGAACAGAGAGAGCCTTCTGTGCTAGCAATACAGAGAGGTGGGGATTGAATGAGGCGAGCGCTGACTGCAGCAAGACCACCAGACCCTAAAAAGAATAATAACAACGTTCAGCAAGCCGAAGCCAGCCAGACAGGCACCACCAGATACAGGGCGGGCAGTTACTCCACCGAATCAGAGGGCAGATACCCGGACCAAAAGGAGTGAGCTCCGATCTACGCGGAGAAAGCTAAACAAAACGGACTTCACACAGAGGGGGGAGCCGGGCGTAGAACTCTTAGTTGAAAAACGTTTAAAAACTTAAGTAGTGGTGGCTTAGCCTCGAAAGCTAGAAGTGCAGATTCGAACTCCGCTGAAGCTGCTAAAGAAAGTAAAGATCACCTGCCTGTGCCCACATCCCTGGCAAAAAGTGACATCACCGACCGGATCGGCGAGTCAGAGGCAGCTTAATAAGCTCGACAAACTGGAGACGACTAAGTTGACGTCATCAGCTGGTCAGAGGAAGTTGACTAAGCTAGACCAGAGAGAGGGATAGGACGTTTACGCAGTGAAACCAGCGAGCGGAAAGAGCGAGCCAATCTTGAGTCAATAAGATGCGATAAGAGCCCTTTTTTTAGCCAGTTCCTGTGCCTGGGATTCATTCCAGTCTGTAAAGTTAAAGTAATCTGGTGGATGGGGCCCGCCTCACCATTCCCCTTCTCCAAAGAAATAAAAAAAGAAAAATCACCATGAAAAAGGCCTGCCTTTCAGTACGTGAAAGAAGTTCTGCTCTTTACGTGAAGTGCTTTCTCTTTCACTGTCTTACTTTGGCCCCTCTCCTGACCGATAAAAGGATTCAATCCAGCCCCAAGCGTACCAGGGGCTACCCTGTTTACCGGATCCTTAGAGGTCTGCCCGTCCGGCGTCGGTACCTCGCATTTTGTAATTAGGGCGGCACCCCGGTTTTCTGAGTGCCACCTTCACAATAATAAGCAGGCGGCCTACCCGCTTTCCTTTCGGTCAG